AAGACCTTGGACACGCGATGGGTCTTGAAGTACTATTTCTGCATCTCCCTGACCAAATCCACCCACATTTGGATTACTCGTTAATGGTTGATCAAGCTTGATGGATTCACCCTCTGAAACAAGAAGTTCTGGTCCCGGAGGGATAATATCAACGACCATGTGTCCATCCGAGGCATCCGCTATGTTTATTTCATACCCCCCTTTTTCTTTACGTACTATTTTGCTTACTATACCCGACGCTGTAGCATTATAGACTGTATTGTTACTCTTGCTCCCATCCGGATAAATCTGACCCCTTCCCCTATTACCGCCCACGTATATAGGATATTTTAAGAAGTAAACATCTTTCTTAGTAACGGGGTCCGGAGACAAAATAGGAAAGGTGATTTCACTATATTTTTGACCAGGAACAGGACCTATTACAAGAATATTTTTTTTAGTAGGACGATAACTCTGAAAAGAAAGATTCCCCATCTTTTCTTTCATTTCCGGAGAAATACGATCAGAGGGTGCTAATTCGAATCCTTCAGGTAAAATAAGAACGGCCCCCACATTCAAAGATCCCCGTTTCCCATTAGAAAGAACCTGTTTCAGTTGGATATCATAGGGAATTCTAACAACTGCTTCAAATACAGTATCTGGAAGTACCGCTTGTGGAACCTCAATATCCACGGGCTTATTGGCTAAATGACAATTGGCGCATACAATACGCCCAGTAGCTTCTCGTGGATTCTCATAGCCCTGTTGTGCAAAAATGGGATATGCATGTGAAATAGATGTCCGAGTTATTACATATATAAATATAATGACCGATACGAAAATGGATCGAGTCATCTGTTCCTTTATCCAAGAAAAGATATTTCTATTTTGCATGGTCCAATCATTGATCCCGAAAATTTCTACAATAAATTGGGTAGGTTGCTAGTAGAGTTCCCTATCCACGATTCTGCTATTTTACTGGGATCCAGGAGTCATTTCCTGGATCGGTAGAAACCTAAAAAAAAAATAACATTTTGAATGGTTTGTTTATGTACGAAGTAAAAACATTATGATTAGATTTATATCAGTGGATCATTTTTAGTCATTCATTGAATGATAAATGACTACAAGTGACGGAGATACACGATTTAAATAACGGAAGATCAAATATTTTAAAATTGTATCTAGAATGACTGGAAAGGTGGAAACAAGACCAGATATAATTTGATTATTATGAGAAAATCCAAAATCCTTGTAGACAGAACCAATCATTAGTTCCCAACCATGAGGCGAGTGGAATCCAATACATAAATCCGTTAATAAAAGAATAGAAAAAGCTTTTATTGTGTCGCTTAAGTTATAGATAAATTTCCGAACCCAAGAATTAATAATACAAAGTTCTTCATTACCCAGAATAGAATAACTGCTTAGAATAGCGAAGCTTATTATATTTGTCGAAAAATGTAAAATGGTATGGATATGATCCTCATTGTACATTTTGACCAATTGAATCGTTTCTTTGTGTATTCCTATATGAAGCTTTTGTATATATGTATCGGGGTACTCCTTTATCATTTCGTCCAAAATGAAGAGTTCTTCTAATTCTATGAATTTTTCCAGAACGTTCTTTTCTTGAATATCATTCAAAAAAACTTCGGATTGCCCAGCATTCCACCAATTAGTAACCAAAGATTCCATACTTTTATTAAATGAGAAAGAAATCCACCAGGGTAAAAAAACTATAGATGTAAGATATAGAAGTGGGTTGAATGCTTTCTTTTTTGGCATTTTTAATCTGTGAATTGTTAATGAAATCACCTCATTCCTCGATTCTATCCAATCTGATATTTCCATGAAATATGAGTTCTATAACAAACAAGGTATTGAATCCATAGACCCCCTCCCTTTATTTAAATTGAATTAATGGGTAGTCCTTAGATTAGATCTATCTGGAAACAATATATTTTTTTTATGTCTTCATTCGAAGCAATTCTATCCTTTCGATGAATGCCCTAATGAGACACTTCAAGTCAAGAAATGCATATTTTTCAGATTTCGAGACAAAACAAAAACAGAATTTAATTACAAGATACGATCCATCTATATCTAACATATCAATTAAAAAATATTGGACCCCAAAAATATAAATATAAAGTATGTATATAGTCTTAGTTTTTCGGATATATACGATGAATCCATACTTAAGTATACTTGTTCCTAGTATGAAAAAATTAAGTTGATTTCCATATACAACCCATCAAAAAGTTTTGGTGGAAAAAGCGCTTTGTTTTCTGTTTTCTGGTTGTTTCACATGCGTCTGCTTTTGTTTTGCTCGAATGAGCGACCTGAAAAAACAAAACAGAAGTTAAGTTTTTATATAACAACAAAATTACTGAGGTCCTTACTCAATGCTGCGAAAGAATTCATTCTTCAATTCATTTCAAAATACTTCAATTGGTACGCGCAAAAAATAGGCCAATTCCGCAGCCTTTTGTTCAATTTCTCGTGGAGTAAAATTCTCATCAGTACGAGTCAAAGGAATGGCACCCTGGCCTCTGATTTCCATATAAAGTACACGCCGGGAATAAATACCTTCTTTAACCTCTATTCTAATCGACTGAATATCTCTCATAAGGAATCGAAGAAAGATTCGACGATTTCTTCCAGGGAATCCCCAACGAAAAATACACACTATTCCTTTTTTTCTATCAAATCTATCATAACCACTACCCACATTCCACGAAATTGTGCACCACAAATAGGAGCTAATGAACAGACCTGCGATCCCATAGAAAGACATCACGATCCCTTGTGGGAAAAAAAGGATTTGCTGAGAAGGAAATAAGGATATCAGATTCTTACCAAGGTAACTAGAAGTTCCAACCAATAAGAATCCCAGTGAACCTAAAAAAAGGATACAGGCCCAGCAGAAATTACTTGTTTTTCGAGACCCCATTATAAGTTCTATCCATATATGTTCTGATCGCCAGTTCATACTAGATCCAGTTGTTTAATTTTATTGAAATTTAGAGAATAACCAAAATTTGACTTTCTTTTTTTTGTTCCCGAAGCAACTCTTATCAACTAGCACTCTTATTATGATGTGAACCATTAGGAGTAATTCTCGGTTAGATATAAAAAAAGGATCCCCTTCATATAATCCCACTATAGATATCTACATACATAGAGATATTTTTACTTTCCATTTCATACATCTGCGGACCCTTTTTGAATTTTGAATATAGATATAGTATAGATATAATCTATCTATCCCCATATATCATGCCATGATGTTTCGACGCGCATAATAACTCTTTCATTTGTGTTCGTAAAAATCCACATGTTGTATCCTATGTCCACTAAATTAAATAGATAGATAAATTAAAATAGATATCCGTATTATATTATGATTATGACCCAAGTCCGAGTCTTGAAAAAAAAAAATGAACGAGATTTGATCCCGTCGAATCTAGATAATCTTGTTTTTTTGAACATGAAGAGATAGGGAAGCCATTGCAATTGCCGGAAATACTAGACCCACTAAAGGCACAAAAAAAGAGGGTAAATTGAAAGTTGTCATAGAATGGATACCTCGATTTAATATTTTGTACCTGTCATAAAGATATCTTATGATAAGTATATCTATTATCAGTATATAATAATAGGTACAAAAAACGTAGAACTAAATAAGTGTACCTATTCACTTTTATATATATTTATTATTCTTGTTTTCTTATACTTATCTTCTAATAAATACCAAAAAAGGTTCTTACAAGTTATCGCAGGTTCTAAAGAATTTGACACAACAGTGATTCTTAATAAAAACAAAACGGAAAGTTTTTTTTTTATTTATTTTTTGAGAATAATTCAATATTTATATCTATAATATAATAAAATAAATACGTAACGTAATGTAATAAAATTACATGAATTTTTCCTAATTTAGGATAAAAATGAACTCTTTTATCCTATTGATAGAGCCTTCCCGATTACTAATCATCCATTATGATTACTAATCATGCATTCATTATATAGGTAGAAATAAAATGGATTTGTAGGAAATAAGAAAAGAGTGATTATCAACAACTTATGATCCGTTATACAATTGTATCTTATCTTATAACCTCGAGTAAAACTCCATGCTTATTATTTTTTATTTTCACTTTGATTACTATAAAACTAAATAAAATTTAAACTAAATACTTGTAAACTTCAAATAAAAAAACTGAATTAAATGATCTACTTGATTAAATTTTGATTCAAAGGACAGAAACCGTGAAGCTGAAATAACTCACTCAGAACACCCTTTAAAAGATTACGCGGTACGATTGGGTCGAATAAGCCCTTATGGAATAAATACTCAGCTTCTTGTGACCCATCAGGTACTGTCTTATTCAATGTTTGTTCAATTACTCTTTTACCTGCAAATGCAATGTAAGCATTAGGTTCGGCAATAATGATATCTCCTAACATACCAAAACTGGCAGTCACCCCGCCGGTTGTAGGAGATGTAAGGATTGATACGTAGAATAACTTTTTATTTGATTGATAATTATATAAAGCTGAAGATATTTTAGCCATCTGCATCAAGCTCAAACTTCCTTCTTGCATGCGGGCTCCCCCCGAAGCACACACTATAATAAGGGGTAGAGATCTATTAGTAGCATATTCAATCAAACGGGTGATTTTCTCGCCTACTACGGATCCCATACTGCCCCCCATAAACTGAAAATCCATAATCCCAATTGCTATGGAAATACCGTTTAATTGACCTATGCCTGTTTGAACAGCCTCAGTTAACCCTGTCTTTTTTTGATAAGAATCAATACGATCTTTATAAGGCTCCTGCTCCGAATGAAATTCAATGGGGTCCACCGAAACCATGTCCTCATCCATAGCATCCCAAGTGCCTGGATCAATCAAAAGTTCGATTCTTTCTGAACTACTCATTTTCAAATGATATCCACATTGTTCACAAATATTCCGTTTTAACCTAAAAAATTTCTTATAATTTAATCCAT